TTCAATGCGAAAATTGTTATGGATTAAATTATAAGAAATTTTTGAAATCAAAAATGAATATTTGTGAACAATGTGGATATCATTTGAAAATGAGTAGTTCGGATAGAATTGAACTTTTGATCGATACGGGTACTTGGGATCCTATGGATGAAGACATGGTCTCTCTGGATCCCATTGAATTTCATTCGGAGGAGGAGCCTTATAAAGATCGTATTGATTCTTATCAAAGAAATCAAAGAAAGACAGGATTAACCGAGGCTGTTCAAACAGGCATAGGCCAACTAAACGGCATTCCCGTAGCAATTGGGGTTATGGATTTTCAGTTTATGGGGGGTAGTATGGGATCCGTAGTCGGAGAGAAAATCACCCGTTTGATTGAACATGCTGCCAATCAAAATTTACCTCTTATTATAGTGTGTGCTTCTGGGGGGGCGCGCATGCAGGAAGGAAGTTTGAGCTTGATGCAAATGGCTAAAATATCGTCTGCTTTATATGATTATCAATTAAATACAAAATTATTTTATGTATCAATCCTTACATCTCCGACAACTGGTGGAGTGACAGCTAGTTTTGGTATGTTGGGGGATATCATTATTGCCGAACCCAATGCCTACATTGCATTTGCAGGTAAAAGAGTAATTGAACAAACATTGAATAAAAGAGTACCCGAAGGTTCACAAGCAGCTGAATACTTATTCCAGAAGGGTTTATTCGACCTAATTGTACCACGTAATCTTTTAAAAAGCGTTCTGAGTGAGTTATTTAAGCTCCACGCCTTTTTTCCTTTGAATCAAAAGTCAAGCAAAATCAAGTAGAGCACTAAGTTCAATTATTTTTTTTGTGTTTGTAGCAAAAAGTAGTTAGTTTATCGGAATCAAAGTAAATAAGATAATAATGGCCTTGTCTTTGCTGATAGAAGATCGAATTGTAGAAAGAATCAAAACGAAAGTTGAGGATAACTCTTTTTTTGACCTATATTCCTGATTACGAATCAAGAAGGCTTTATCACCAAGAGTGAGTTCTTCCTTTCGTGAAATTTGGAAAATAAAACGAATTTGTTCTTGTCTTAGGTATATAATTTGAAATTTAAATATAGATAATAGAGTTTTGTCTCTTTCTCTATCTCCCGAAAAATCATTTTAGCTAAAAATTCATGTTGGGTCGGATTCGAACGAATCTTTCGATAATCGGTAAAAAACTCTTTATCTATTTTTAGAAAATTAGAAGACAAGAACAAAAGACAAAGAAATGAAGAAAAATAATAAAGTTTATTATCATACATATCTTTCTCATGTAGGAGATGAATAAGTCCATTTATTTAGTTCTACAGTTCTACATTCTTTGCACTTATTCTTATTATACGTACTCAGTTAGATTTAGATATATAGATACTTAGATCTATACTAATAATTTCAAATTCTTCAAATTCTATTAATAATAAATATTATCTAATTAGAATTCAAATTCTTAATTTAATTATAATTATTACAAGATATCTTTATTTATATAATAACATAATAACAGATACAAATAGTAAATCGAGGTACCCCTTCTATGACAAATTTGAACCTTCCGTCTATTTTTGTGCCGTTAGTAGGCCTAGTCTTTCCGGCAATTGCAATGGCTTCTTTATTTCTTCATGTTCAAAAAAACAAGATTGTTTAGATCCGCCGGGACCCAATCTCATCCATTTTTTTTTTGAAAACGTGGACTTGTAGCATAACACGGATATCTATTTATTGGAATATAGTATAACATGTGATTTCCACCGAACATAAAGGAAAAAACTCTTATGCCCGCAGAAACATGATATATGGATATATCAATTCTAGCAATTTTCAAATAGATCAGGATCTCTGGATGGCTGAAATGTAGTCGGTGAATCTCTATGTATATCGATATGTATAGTGGGATCGTATTAAATAAAGAGTATGTTATTATTTTAGATTTAACCAATTTGATGAATTACTCCTAAAGGTTGACATCAAACTAGTGCTAGTTCACCTCAAACTAGTGCTAGTTGATGAGAGTTACTTCAGAAACAAAAAAGTAAAGTCAAATTTCTCTGGGGTATTATCTCAATTCCAATAAAATGCAATCGAGTAAAGTATGACTTGGCAATCAGACGATATATGGATAGAACTTATAACGGGGTCTCGAAAAATAAGTAATTTCTGCTGGGCCTTTATCCTTTTTTTAGGGTCATTAGGCTTCTTATTAGTTGGAACTTCCAGTTATCTTGGTAGAAATTTGCTATCTTTTTTTCCGCCTCAGCAAATCATTTTTTTTCCACAAGGAATCGTGATGTCTTTCTACGGAATTGCGGGTCTCTTTATTAGCTCTTATTTGTGGTGCACAATTTCCTGGAATGTAGGTAGTGGTTATGATCGATTCGATAGAAAGGAAGGAGTAGTCTGTATTTTTCGTTGGGGATTTCCGGGAAAAAATCGTCGCATATTCCTCCGATTCCTTATAAAAGATATTCAGTCCGTTAGAATAG